ACTCCCGGCGGATGGCCAGTGACCCAAGGAAAGGAAAGAATCAGTTACATTTTTCATATGATCTCCCCTTATAGATAGACTAAAAAAATAGAACAGAGTTCTTTTTGTATCACGTCCCGCCCTCTTTTTTTTTTGCAATTGAAATTCCCAATAAGAATGATACTTAATTAGAATTAGGTTATAATTAGGTATCAGGCTATATCTCAAATCTCACATCAGTCCTTCCCAGAGTTATTGTCTCAACGAAGAATTGTAGGAGTAAAATCTTGCTATAATTTTAAAGGGCAAGTGGCAATTAAAAGTTAAAAAATACTTACAGTATTTTTCGGTTAAACTAAACAAAAGGATTCGCAAATAAAAGCGCTAATGCTACAACCAGCCCATAAATTGTTAAAGCTTCCATAAAAGCTAGACTAAGTAATAAAGTACCTCGTATTTTTCCCTCCGCCTCGGGCTGTCTCGCAATACCTTCTACAGCTTGACCCGCAGCAGTACCTTGACCAACTCCAGGTCCAATAGAAGCAAGCCCTACGGCCAATCCAGCAGCAATAACGGAAGCGGCAGAAATCAATGGATTCATGAGAAGTTCCTCGCAAAAAATAAAAAAAAATGGTTAATGATACAACCAATAATTAGGACTTAACTATTCCGAATCATTCTTTGAGTTCGTCGTTATTTGTCTTTATTTCAATTTAATCTCCTTATTCTTATTCATTCAATTCACAGCCATAGACCAGACTAAAGGAAAAGACTTCTATTTGAAAGCCAGGTCCGGAGTAGGGCAAATTATATATATCTCGAGTTCATATATAACTAGTCAATTATCACATATACATGCCTTTGTTACATAATGTAAACCAACGATTCGTATCTTAGATTCAATCGGATTCTATAAATTTGCTTTGAAACATCCACAAAAGTTCGCTTAGAGCCATTAGATTCCATATATCTAATTGAACCCCTCTCCTAACAAAAACTTTTTTAGGACTCTAAGTTTTTATAAACCTTTTTTTCCCTTTTAGTTCTCAGCACATGGGATACAACACCGAAAATCGAAATCATTAATATTTAGATTTACTATTGAAATTGGCTGAACAATCTAGAATATTAATTGAGGAAAGTAAAGATAAAAGGGCCAAACCAGAAAAATGGGAAAAATATCTTTTTCCCATTTTTCCAACAATTCGCTCATATCATAATCTTTATTTGCGATTACTCTAGATTCTAGCTCGTAATATACCATACTTTGGATGTTTATTTTTCTTAAGTATAGTATCTTGAGACAGGCATACATTGACTTGGGCTAAGCTAAGCAAAAACATAGTTCAAAACTAGTCAATGATGACCCTCCATAGATTCTCCTATATAAGCCGCAGCTAAAGTTGCAAAAATAAGAGCTTGAATACCACTTGTAAATAATCCAAGAAACATAACCGGTATAGGAACTACTAAAGGTACTAAAGAAACAAGAACAACAACTACTAATTCATCAGCTAATATATTCCCGAAAAGTCTAAAACTAAGTGATAAAGGTTTTGTGAAATCTTCTAAGATGTTAATGGGTAAAAGGATTGGGGTTGGTTGAATGTATTTACCGAAATAACCTAATCCTTTTTTACTAAGACCCGCATAAAAATATGCCAATGACGTGAGTAAAGCTAAAGCAACCGTAGTATTTATATCATTTGTGGGTGCGGCTAACTCCCCATGAGGTAACTCTATGATTTTCCAAGGTAAAAGAGCCCCTGACCAATTAGAAACAAATATAAATAGAAAGAGCGTTCCAATAAAGGGAACCCAAGTAACGTATTCTTCTCCAATCTGAGTTTTGCTCACGTCGCGAATGAATTCAAGAACATATTCGAAGAAATTCTGACCATCAGTCGGAATGGTTTGTGGATTCCGAACAGCTAGAGTGGCAGAACCTAATAAGATAGCAATTACAACCCAAGAAGTAATAAGTACTTGGGCATGGACTTGTAACCCCCCTATTTGCCAATAGAGATGTTGGCCTACTTCCACACCGGATATATCGTATAAAACTTTTAGTGTGGTGATGGAAGATGATAGAACATTCATATTGCCCTCTGACAGAAATAGAACTTTAATAAAATAAATTATTTTGATTCAACCGAATTCTAGATTCTATTTTGTATACCAACTAATCACATAATCGCCCATTTTTTTATCTCTTTTTGAGATTAGGGAATAATAAGCGAATCCAGAAATCTATGGAGTTCTAATTTTCTTATTATTAATCAAAGGAAAGGTTTCTTATATAGCTAGAACGACCCTCACAAATCGCAAATACTAGTTTGTTAAGAATTAATCGGATTGAAGCTATAGCGTCATCATTCGCTGGAATTGAAATATCTGGGAGATCGGGGTCACAATTTGTATCGATTAAACAAATCGTTGGAATTCCCAAAGTGATACATTCTCTAAGAGCCGTATATTCTTCTTGCTGATCAACGATTATTACAATATCGGGTAACCCCGT